GCTAACGTAGCTTAACTAAAGCATAACACTGAAGATGTTAAGACGGACCCTAGAAAGGTCCCGCAAGCACAAAGGTTTGGTCCTGACTTTACTGTCAACTTTAGCTAGATTTACACATGCAAGTATCCGCACCCCCGTGAGAATGCCCCAACAGTCTCCTGCCCGGAGACAAGGAGCTGGTATCAGGCACGGCTCTGCCAAGCCCACGACACCTTGCTAAGCCACACCCTCAAGGGAATTCAGCAGTGATATACATTAAGCCATAAGTGAAAACTTGACTTAGTTAAAGCTAAGAGGGCCGGTAAAACTCGTGCCAGCCACCGCGGTTATACGAGCGACCCAAGTTGAGAGACAACGGCGTAAAGAGTGGTTAAGATATTAATAAACTAAAGCCGAACGCCCTCAGGACTGTTATACGTTTTTGAAGGTAAGAAGTTCTACCACGAAAGTGGCTTTACTAACCCTGACCCCACGAAAGCTGTGAAACAAACTGGGATTAGATACCCCACTATGCTCAGCCATAAACTTTGATGGCCCTTTACATAGCCATCCGCCTGGGAACTACGAGCACGAGCTTAAAACCCAAAGGACTTGGCGGTGCTTAAGATCCACCTAGAGGAGCCTGTTCTAGAACCGATAACCCCCGTTAAACCTCACCCTCCCTTGTTTTTACCGCCTATATACCGCCGTCGTCAGCTTACCCTGTGAAGGGCTAATAGTAAGCAGAATTAGTAAAACCCAAAACGCCAGGTCGAGGTGTAGCATATGAGAGGGGAAGAAATGGGCTACATTCCCTAATGCAGGGAATACGAACAATACATTGAAATATGTATTAGAAGGAGGATTTAGCAGTAAGCAGGAAATAGAGAGTTCCGCTGAAACTGGCCCTGAAGCGCGCACACACCGCCCGTCACTCTCCCCAAGCCACCAGACTTAAATAACTAATCACCTAAACAGGCGAAGGGGAGGCAAGTCGTAACATGGTAAGTGTACCGGAAGGTGCACTTGGAAAAATCAGAGTATAGCTAAGACAGAATAGCGCCTCCCTTACACTGAGAAGTCACCCGTGCAAATCGGATTACCCTGATGCTCAACAGCTAGCCCACCCTGATAATAACAACAAATCCCTATAAATAAACCCAAAATCACTGAAAAAGCAAAACAAACCATTTTACCCCCTAAGTACGGGAGACGGAAAAGGAGCAACGGAGCAATAGAAAAAGTACCGCAAGGGAACGCTGAAAGAGAAATGAAAAAATCCAGTAAAGCCAAAAAAAGCAGAGATAACCACTCGTACCTTTTGCATCATGATTTAGCCAGTCCCCCTCAAGCAAAGCGCATTTTAGTTTGATACCCCGAACCTAGGTGAGCTACTCCAAGACAGCCTAACAAATAGGGCGACCCCGTCTCTGTGGCAAAAGAGTGGGAAGAGCTTTGAGTAGAGGTGACAGACCTACCGAGCCTAGTTATAGCTGGTTGCCTGAGAATTGAATAGAAGTTCAGCCCCTCGAATTCTTCCCTTAAACATGCCCACAGCTAACGTAAGACTAAAAGAAATCAAGGGAGTTAGTTAAAGGGGGTACAGCCCCTTTAAAACAAGACACAACTTTTACAGCAGGCTAAAGATCATAATATTTTAAAGGGGGAATGTCCTGGTGGGCCTAAAAGCAGCCATCCTAGAAGAAAGCGTTAAAGCTCGAACATAAACTACACCCTATAATCCTGATAATAACATCTTAAGCCACTATCACTACCAGGCTATCCCATGCAAACATGGGAGCAACCATGCTAATATGAGTAATAAGAGAGGCCTATCCTCTCTCCTAGCACACACGTACCTCGGAACGGACCACCCACCGAATCTTAAACGGCCCCAAACAAAGAGGGTAATGAATACTAGAGAGATTACCAGAAAACCATTCAATGTTTTACCGTTGATCCCACACTGGTGTGCACCCAAGGAAAGACTAAAAGAAAAAGAAGGAACTCGGCAAACACCTAAAGCCTCGCCTGTTTACCAAAAACATCGCCTCTTGAATATAAATAATAAGAGGTCCCGCCTGCCCTGTGACCATGAGTTTAACGGCCGCGGTATTTTGACCGTGCAAAGGTAGCGCAATCACTTGTCTTTTAAATGAAGACCTGTATGAATGGCACGACGAGGGCTTAACTGTCTCCTTTTTCCAGTCAATGAAATTGATCTTCCCGTGCAGAAGCGGGAATATGAACATTAGACGAGAAGACCCTATGGAGCTTTAGACACCAGGACAGTCCATGTCAAGCACCCCTCATTTAAAGGACTGAACTAATTGGGCCCTGTTCTACTGTCTTTGGTTGGGGCGACCACGGGGAAACACAAAACCCCCATGTGGACCAGGAATACTTTTCCTACAACTAAGAGCTACAGCTCTAATTAACAGAACTTCTGACCAGTAATGATCCGGCAATGCTGATCAACGGACCGAGTTACCCTAGGGATAACAGCGCAATCCCCTCTTAGAGCCCATATCGACGAGGGGGTTTACGACCTCGATGTTGGATCAGGACATCCTAATGGTGCAGCCGCTATTAAGGGTTCGTTTGTTCAACGATTAAAGTCCTACGTGATCTGAGTTCAGACCGGAGTAATCCAGGTCAGTTTCTATCTATGACAATGATCTTTTCTAGTACGAAAGGACCGAAAAGAAGAGGCCTATACTCTCAGCAAGCCTCACCCCCACCTAATGAAAACAACTAAAGTAGACAAAAGGGCGTACCCCCTATGCCTAAGATAACGGCATGTTAAGGTGGCAGAGCCCGGTTATTGCAAAAGACCTAAGCTCTTTCTACAGAGGTTCAAGCCCTCTCCTCAACTATGCTCCCCACACTTGTTTCCTTTGTTTTTAACCCTCTTATTCTTATTATTTTTATCCTTCTAGCCGTGGCACTTCTTACACTAGTTGAACGAAAAGTTTTAGGATACATACAACTTCGTAAAGGACCTAACGTCGTTGGGCCCTACGGCCTCCTTCAGCCTATTGCTGATGGCTTAAAACTTTTTATGAAAGAACCTGTACGGCCTTCAACCTCTTCCCCAGTATTGTTCCTGCTTACCCCCATACTAGCCCTTACTCTCGCCCTCACCCTCTGAACACCCATTCCTATACCATTTCCAATTGCAGATCTCAACCTAGGAATTTTATTTATTCTTGCTATCTCCAGCTTAGCAGTTTATTCGATCCTTGGCTCAGGTTGAGCTTCAAATTCAAAATACGCGCTAATTGGTGCCTTACGGGCAGTGGCACAAACCATCTCTTACGAAGTAAGCCTTGGCCTTATTTTGCTAAACGCTATTGTTTTTACTGGAGGATTCACCCTCCAAACCTTTGCTGTGGCCCAAGAAAGCATCTGACTAATCCTTCCCGCATGACCACTAGCAGCAATATGATACATCTCAACACTAGCTGAAACAAATCGAGCACCCTTTGACCTAACTGAAGGGGAGTCTGAGCTAGTCTCTGGATTTAATGTAGAATACGCCGGAGGCCCCTTTGCATTATTCTTTCTTGCAGAATACGCTAATATTTTGTTAATAAACACACTTTCAGCTATTCTTTTTTTAGGAGCTTCTCTTCTCCATACTTTCCCTGAGTTCACCTCTATCAATTTGATAACGAAAGCAGCTCTACTATCAGTTCTTTTCTTATGGGTCCGAGCATCCTACCCCCGCTTTCGCTACGATCAACTCATGCATTTAATTTGAAAAAACTTTCTTCCCTTAACACTAGCCCTGGTTATTTGACACTTGGCTCTCCCTATTGCATTCACTGGCCTTCCACCACAAATATAAATGCGGAGCTGTGCCTGAATTAAAGGGCCACTTTGATAGAGTGAATAATGAGGGTTAAAGCCCCTCCAACTCCTTAGAAAGAAGGGGTTTGAACCCTACCTTAAGAGATCAAAACTCTTAGTGCTTCCACTACACCACTTCCTAGTACAGTCAGCTAATTAAGCTTTCGGGCCCATACCCCAAACATGTTGGTTAAACTCCTTCCTTTACTAATGAACCCTTATATCTTAGCCACCTTACTGTTCGGCTTAGGCTTAGGTACAACCATTACATTCGCAAGCTCCCATTGACTTCTTGCATGGATGGGCCTTGAAATTAATACCCTTGCTATTATTCCTCTTATAGCTCAACATCATCATCCCCGAGCAGTTGAAGCCACCACCAAATATTTTTTAACACAGGCGGCAGCAGCAGCAATAGTTATATTTGCTAGTACCACAAACGCCTGACTTACAGGTCAATGAGACATCCTACACACCTCCCACCCCCTTCCTGTTACCATAATTACCCTCGCCCTCGCCCTCAAAATTGGCCTTGCCCCTATACATGCTTGACTCCCCGAAGTCCTCCAAGGATTAGATCTCACCACTGGCCTGGTCCTTTCAACTTGACAAAAACTTGCACCATTTGCCCTCCTACTACAAATTCAACCAACTAATTCTACAATACTTATTCTCCTCGGCTTAGCATCTACCCTCGTGGGGGGTTGAGGGGGGTTAAACCAAACACAGCTGCGAAAAATTCTAGCCTACTCCTCAATCGCGCATCTTGGCTGAATGACACTCATCCTTCAATTTTCCCCCTCCCTCACACTCTTAACACTCCTAACCTACATTATTATAACATTTTCAACTTTTTTAGTTTTTAAACTAAATGATTCAACTAACATCAATACCCTAGCCTCCTCCTGGACGAAAGCCCCGGCTCTTACCTCCCTTGCCCCCCTTATTCTTCTTTCCCTAGGCGGCCTTCCTCCTCTAACTGGTTTCATGCCAAAATGAATAATTTTGCAAGAACTAACAACTCAAAACCTCGCCCCCGCCGCCACATTGGCGGCTCTCACTGCTCTCTTGAGCCTCTATTTTTACCTTCGCCTGTCTTATGCAATAACCTTAACCATTTCACCTAACAATCTTAGTGGCACAACCCCTTGACGACTTCCCACCACCCAACAAACCCTTCCTCTTTCCATTACCACAACTGCAACAATTACCCTTCTTCCTCTTTCACCTGCTATTTTAGCCCTCCTTACCCTTTAAAGAACTTAGGATAACACCATAAACCGAGAGCCTTCAAAGCCCTAAACGGGAGTGAAAATCTCCCAGTCCTTGATAAGACTTGCAAGACACTAACTCACATCTTCTGCATGCAACACAGACACTTTAATTAAGCTAAAGCCTTATCTAGACAGGCAGGCCTCGATCCTACAAACTCTTAGTTAACAGCTAAGCGCTCAAACCAACGAGCATCCGTCTACTTTCCCCGCCTGCCTTCAAAAGAAGGCGGGGAAAGCCCCGGCAGGGGTTAGCCTGCTTCTTAAGATTTGCAATCTAATATGTCAAACACCTCGGGGCTTGATAAGAAGAGGGTTTTAACCTCTGTATATGGAGCTACAATCCACCGCTTAACTCAGCCATCCTACCTGTGGCAATCACCCGTTGATTCTTCTCGACCAATCACAAAGACATCGGCACCCTCTATCTAGTATTTGGTGCTTGAGCCGGAATAGTAGGCACTGGCCTAAGCCTGCTAGTCCGAGCAGAACTAAGCCAACCCGGCGCTCTTCTCGGAGACGACCAAATTTACAATGTAATTGTAACCGCCCACGCCTTCGTAATAATTTTCTTTATAGTAATACCAGTAATAATTGGAGGCTTCGGGAACTGACTTGTCCCACTGATAATTGGTGCTCCCGATATGGCTTTTCCCCGAATGAACAATATAAGCTTTTGGCTCCTCCCCCCGTCATTCCTCCTCCTCTTAGCATCATCCGGGGTAGAAGCTGGCGCTGGGACCGGATGAACTGTCTACCCCCCTCTTTCTGGCAATCTCGCCCATGCAGGAGCCTCCGTAGATTTGACTATCTTTTCCCTCCATCTTGCAGGAATTTCCTCAATTTTAGGCGCAATTAATTTTATTACAACTATTTTTAATATAAAACCCCCTACTGTTTCGCAATATCAAATTCCTCTTTTTGTTTGAGCCGTACTAATTACAGCCGTCCTCCTTCTCCTCTCTCTACCAGTACTTGCCGCTGGTATCACCATGCTTCTAACTGACCGAAACCTAAATACTTCCTTCTTTGACCCTGCGGGCGGCGGAGACCCCATTCTCTACCAACACTTATTTTGATTCTTTGGACATCCTGAAGTGTATATTCTTATTCTACCAGGATTTGGGATAATTTCACACATTGTAGCTTACTACTCAGGGAAAAAAGAACCTTTTGGCTACATAGGCATGGTCTGAGCAATAATAGCCATCGGTCTCCTAGGCTTTATTGTTTGAGCTCATCACATGTTTACAGTTGGGATAGATGTAGACACTCGAGCATATTTCACATCCGCAACTATAATCATTGCGATTCCAACTGGTGTAAAAGTCTTTAGCTGACTTGCTACCCTCCATGGAGGCGCAATTAAATGAGAGACCCCACTTCTTTGGGCCCTCGGCTTCATCTTTCTATTCACTGTAGGAGGCCTGACTGGGATTATCTTGGCCAATTCCTCCTTAGACATCATTCTTCACGACACATACTACGTAGTAGCCCACTTTCACTATGTTTTATCAATAGGCGCTGTATTTGCTATCGTTGGCGGGTTCGTTCATTGATTCCCCTTATTTTCAGGATTCACCCTTCATGACACATGAACAAAAATTCACTTTGGAGTGATATTTGCAGGGGTAAACCTTACATTCTTTCCTCAACACTTCCTAGGATTAGCAGGCATACCTCGTCGATACTCCGACTACCCAGATGCCTACACCCTGTGAAACACCCTTTCCTCAATTGGCTCCCTTATTTCCCTCGTAGCCGTAGTAATATTTCTTTTTATTATTTGAGAAGCTTTCACTGCCAAACGTGAAGTTTTATCAGTAGACCTTGCCGCAACAAATATTGAATGACTATATGGATGTCCTCCCCCGTACCACACCTTTGAGGAACCAGCCTTCGTTCAAATTCAAGAACCATGACTGGAGTACGTGCAATTTGAAGCAATTCCTGCTAAAGCCAGTTAACGAGGAAGGGAGGAATTGAACCCCCGTACATTGGTTTCAAGCCAATCACATAGCCACTCTGTCACTTTCTTTATGAGACACTAGTAAAATAGTCATTACACTGCCTTGTCAAGGCAGTATTGTGGGTTGAACCCCCGCGTATCTTATCTAATTCAATGGCCCATCCCTCTCAACTAGGATTTCAAGATGCAGCTTCACCCGTAATAGAGGAACTCCTCCACTTCCACGACCATGCTTTAATAATTGTATTCCTAATTAGTACCCTTGTGCTTTACATTATTGTGGCTATGGTGACTACCACACTAACCAACAAATTTATTCTTGACTCTCAAGAGATTGAAATTATCTGAACACTTCTGCCCGCAATTATTCTTATTCTCATTGCCCTTCCCTCCCTCCGAATTCTCTATCTTATAGATGAAATTAATGACCCCCACCTCACGATTAAGGCTATAGGACACCAATGATATTGAAGTTATGAATATACAGACTACGTAGACCTTGGTTTCGATTCATACATGATTCCTACGCAGGATTTAACCCCTGGCCAGTTCCGGCTTCTTGAAGCTGATCATCGAATGGTTATTCCAGTTGAATCTCCCATCCGTGTACTCGTATCTGCTGAAGACGTTCTTCACTCTTGAGCTATCCCCTCACTTGGCGTAAAAATGGACGCAATTCCTGGCCGCCTAAATCAAACATCCTTTATCGTCTCCCGACCTGGCGTATACTACGGACAATGCTCAGAGATCTGCGGGGCCAACCATAGTTTTATACCTATTGTAGTAGAAGCAGTCCCCCTAGAACACTTTGAAATCTGATCATCTCTAATAATTGAAGACGCCTCGCTAAGAAGCTAAATAGGGACTAGCGTTAGCCTTTTAAGCTAAAGATTGGTGGCCCCCAACCACCCCTAGCGAAATGCCACAACTCAATCCCTCCCCTTGATTTGTCATTTTAATCTTCTCCTGATTAATTTTTTCTGCCATTATTCCCCCCAAAATCTTAGCACACATTTTCCCTAATGAACCTTCGTCCCAAAGTACAAAAAAATCCAAAATAGGCTCCTGAACCTGACCATGACACTAAGCTTTTTCGACCAATTTATGAGCCCCACATACCTTGGGATCCCCTTAATGGCTCTCGCCCTAAGCCTTCCCTGAATTCTTTACCCCAAACCTACCCCTCGATGACTTAGCAATCGTTTATTAACCCTTCAAGGCTGATTTATTAATCGTTTTACCCAACAAATATTTCTACCCGTCAATTTAGGGGGACACAAATGAGCTACCCTTCTAACCTCCCTCATACTTTTTCTAATTACCCTAAATATGCTTGGCCTCCTACCCTACACCTTCACGCCTACCACGCAACTTTCCCTTAACATAGCCTTTGCCGTGCCCTTATGACTCGCTACCGTTATTATTGGGATGCGAAACCAACCAACGCATGCCCTAGGACACCTTCTCCCCGAAGGAACCCCCACGCTTCTTATCCCCGTTTTAATTATTATCGAAACAATTAGCCTTTTTATTCGACCCCTTGCCCTTGGCGTCCGACTCACAGCTAATCTAACAGCCGGACACCTTTTGATTCAACTAATTGCCACCGCTGCCTTTGTCTTAGCCCCCCTAATACCAACTGTTGCCATCTTAACAGCCACCGTCCTCCTTCTCTTAACACTTTTAGAAATTGCAGTAGCAATAATCCAAGCTTATGTTTTCGTTCTTCTATTAAGCCTCTACTTACAAGAAAACGTCTAATGGCCCATCAAGCACACGCATACCATATAGTAGATCCCAGCCCCTGACCACTCACAGGCGCAATTGCCGCACTCCTCATAACTTCCGGTTTGGCAGTTTGGATACACTTTCATTCCACAATTCTGATAACCCTGGGCCTAGCCCTCCTTCTATTAACTATGATTCAATGATGACGAGACATCATCCGGGAAGGAACCTTCCAGGGCCACCATACACCCCCTGTACAAAAAGGTCTTCGTTTCGGCATAGTTCTCTTCATCACCTCTGAAGTTTTCTTCTTCCTCGGATTTTTCTGAGCTTTCTATCATGCCAGTCTAGCCCCTACTCCTGAATTAGGCGGCTGCTGACCCCCAACAGGCATTTTTGCTCTAGACCCCTTTGAGGTCCCCCTTCTAAATACGGCAGTTCTACTTGCCTCTGGGGTTACAGTAACTTGGGCTCATCACAGCATTATAGAAGGGGAACGCAAACAAGCAATTCAATCACTAGCACTAACTATTTTACTGGGCTTCTACTTTACATTCCTTCAAGCCATAGAATATTATGAAGCACCCTTTACCATCGCAGACGGTGTCTATGGGGCAACTTTTTTTGTGGCTACTGGCTTCCATGGTCTACATGTTATTATCGGCTCCTCTTTCCTTGCTATCTGCCTACTGCGACAAGCCCAATACCATTTTACAGCTGAACACCATTTCGGATTTGAAGCAGCAGCTTGATACTGACATTTCGTAGATGTCGTCTGACTATTCTTATATGTCTCCATCTACTGATGAGGTTCATAGTCTTTTTAGTATGAATTAGTACAAGTGACTTCCAATCACTCAGTCTTGGTCAAACTCCAAGGAAAGATAATGAATTTAATTACCACGGTAGTCATCATTTCCGTCGCACTAACAACCATTCTGGCCATCGTCTCATTTTGACTTCCTCAAATAATACCTGATCATGAAAAGCTTTCCCCCTACGAATGCGGCTTTGACCCCCTGGGGTCAGCCCGCCTTCCTTTCTCCCTTCGATTTTTTCTTGTTGCAATCCTATTTCTCCTCTTTGACTTAGAAATTGCACTTCTTCTCCCACTCCCCTGGGGAGACCAACTAGCCTCACCCTTAATAACCTTTTCGTGGGCCTTCGCCGTCTTGCTTCTTCTTACCCTTGGCCTAATATACGAATGAATACAAGGGGGACTTGAATGAGCTGAATAGACATTTAGTTTAATCAAAACCTTTGATTTCGGCTCAAAAACTTATGGTTAAAGTCCATAACTGTCTAATGACCCCTACTCACTTTGCCTTTTCATCGACCTTTATACTTGGTCTAGCAGGACTAGCCTTCCACCGAACTCACCTTCTTTCAGCTCTCCTATGCTTGGAAGGAATAATGCTATCTTTATTTATTGCCCTCTCCCTATGAACCTTACAATTAGACTCCACCAGCTTTTCGGCTGCCCCAATACTCTTGTTAGCCTTCTCAGCTTGTGAGGCAAGTGCCGGATTGGCCTTACTAGTTGCTACAGCTCGTACACATGGCACTGACCGCCTACAAAGCCTAAATCTTTTACAATGCTAAAAATCCTAATTCCAACCATTATGCTAATCCCAGTTGCCTGGGCTTCTACCCCTAAACGACTTTGATCCACAACCTTGGTCCATAGCCTAATTATCGCCCTCCTAAGCCTAAGCTGATTGAAAGCCCCGGCAGAAACAGGCTGGTCCTCCTTAAACCTCTACATGGCCACAGACCCTTTATCGACACCATTGCTGGCCCTTACCTGCTGACTATTACCCTTAATGATTCTTGCAAGCCAGAACCACACGTCAACAGAACCCTTAAATCGCCAACGAATATATATCTCCCTCCTCACATCTCTTCAAATCTTCCTTATTCTAGCCTTCAGCGCTACGGAAGTCCTAATATTTTACGTAATGTTCGAAGCTACTCTCATTCCCACCCTCGTAATTATTACCCGCTGAGGAAACCAGACAGAACGCCTAAATGCAGGCACCTATTTTTTATTTTACACCCTTGCTGGCTCTCTCCCTCTCCTAGTCGCCCTCCTCCTCCTCCAAAATAGTACAGGGACACTCTCCCTACTTACCCTTCAATATACCACCCCCATACAGATAACCTCTTACGCAGACAAACTTTGATGAGCAGGCTGCTTACTAGCATTTCTAGTAAAAATGCCACTTTACGGGGCCCACCTATGACTACCCAAAGCCCACGTTGAGGCACCTATTGCCGGATCCATAATCCTTGCAGCAGTTTTACTAAAACTTGGGGGGTATGGCATAATACGAATAATAATTATATTAGAACCCTTAACTAAAGAGTTAAGCTACCCCTTCATTGTCTTTGCCCTCTGAGGCGTAATTATAACAGGCTCTATTTGCCTCCGTCAAACAGACCTTAAATCTCTCATTGCTTACTCCTCTGTAAGCCACATAGGTCTAGTTGCTGCCGGAATCCTTATCCAAACCCCCTGAGGTTTCACCGGAGCTCTTATTCTTATGATTGCCCATGGTCTTACATCTTCCGCTCTTTTTTGCCTAGCCAACACCAACTATGAACGTACCCACAGTCGAACCATAATCCTAGCTCGAGGCCTTCAAATAGCCCTCCCCCTGATAACAGCCTGATGATTTATTGCCAGCCTCGCAAATCTCGCCTTACCTCCCCTCCCTAATCTAATAGGCGAAATTATAATTATTTCTTCCCTCTTCAACTGATCATGATGAACTCTAGCATTAACTGGTACCGGCACTCTAATTACTGCTGGTTATTCCCTCTATATATTTTTGATGACCCAACGGGGGCCTCTTCCCGCTCACATCATTGCTCTTGACCCAACACACTCCCGAGAACATCTCCTAGTAGTTCTTCATCTCCTGCCTCTGCTTCTCCTAATACTTAAGCCCGAGCTAGTTTGGGGTTGGACCGCTTGTAGGTATAGTTTAACAAAAATATTAGATTGTGATTCTAAAGACAGGGGTTAAACCCCCCTTGCCCACCGAGAGAGACTTGCTAGTAATGAAAACTGCTAATTTTCACCTTCCTGGTTGAACTCCAGGGCTCACTCGATGTAAGCTCCTAAAGGATAACAGCTCATCCGTTGGTCTTAGGAACCAAAAACTCTTGGTGCAAATCCAAGTAGCAGCTATGCCTCATACACCAGTAATAATAGCATCATCCTTAGTTGCAATCTTTTTACTTCTAACGTATCCTATTTTAACCTCTATATCCCCTACACCCCCACAAAATGACTGAGCCCTGACCAAAGTAAAAACAGCAGTAAAGTCGGCTTTTTTTGTTAGCCTCCTACCTCTCGCTCTATTCTTAAATGAAGGGGCTGAGACAATTATTACCAGCTGAACTTGGATAAATACCCTCACCTTTGACATTAATATTAGCCTCAAATTTGACCTTTATTCTATTGTTTTCACCCCCATTGCACTCTACGTTACCTGGTCTATCCTAGAATTTGCTTCATGATATATACATTCAGACCCCTACATAAACCGCTTCTTTAAATATCTCCTAGTGTTCCTTATCGCAATAATTATTCTCGTTACAGCAAACAATTTATTTCAACTATTCATCGGCTGGGAAGGCGTTGGTATTATATCTTTCCTCTTAATTGGTTGGTGATACGGTCGAACAGACGCTAACACTGCAGCTCTGCAAGCAGTCCTATACAATCGGGTCGGAGACATTGGCCTTATTTTTACGATAGCATGAGTCGCAACCAATCTTAACTCATGAGAAATACAACAAGTGTTTATTTCCACCCAAAACCTTGACCTTACATTTCCCCTCCTGGGCCTTATCCTAGCCGCCACCGGCAAATCAGCTCAATTTGGCCTCCACCCCTGGCTACCCTCGGCCATGGAAGGTCCAACGCCGGTCTCTGCCCTACTACATTCTAGCACGATAGTAGTAGCAGGAGTCTTTCTCCTTATTCGCATGAGCCCTATAATGGAAAATAACCAAACAGCTCTTACAACATGCCTCTGCTTAGGAGCCCTAACCACTTTATTTACTGCCACCTGTGCACTCACCCAGAATGATATCAAAAAAATTGTTGCTTTCTCAACATCAAGCCAACTAGGTCTTATAATAGTGACCATCGGCCTTAATCAACCTCAACTTGCCTTCCTCCACATCTGCACCCATGCATTCTTTAAAGCAATACTGTTCCTCTGCTCTGGCTCAATCATTCATAGCCTCAATGATGAACAGGACATTCGAAAAATGGGCGGAATGCACCACCTTACGCCTTTTACTTCCTCTTGCCTCACTATTGGAAGTTTAGCCCTTACTGGTACCCCCTTCTTAGCAGGCTTTTTCTCTAAAGACGCTATTATTGAAGCACTTAACACATCCTACCTAAACGCCTGGGCCCTTATCCTCACCTTACTAGCCACCTCCTTTACCGCTATCTACAGCTTACGTGTAATCTTCTTCGTATCCATAGGACACCCTCGATTTAACTCACTCTCGCCCATTAATGAAAATAACCCCGCCGTAATTAATCCTATTAAACGACTTGCCTGAGGAAGTATTATTGCTGGCCTCCTTATCACCTCTAACATTACCCCCTTAAAAACCCCTGTCATATCCATACCTCCCCTCTTAAAAATAGCCGCCCTGATTGTAACCATCATTGGTGTTCTCATTGCCCTAGAGCTAGCCTTACTAACAAGTAAACAACTAAAGACTTCACCCACATTAACCCCCCACCACTTCTCAAATATGCTAGGTTTTTACCCTTCAATTATTCATCGACTGACCCCTAAACTTAGTTTATTTCTAGGCCAAACAATTGCCAGTCAAATGCTTGACCAAACCTGAATAGAAAAAGCGGGCCCTAAGGCAATTACCTCTCTAAATTCACCCCTTATCACCATAACTAACGATATTCAGCAGGGAATAATCAAAACTTACCTCTCCCTATTCTTCTTCACCTTTGCTTTTTCAGTACTCTTCTTTACGTATTAGACAGCCCGCAACGCCCCTCGACTTAGCCCTCGAGTGAGTTCTAAAACTACAAACAAAGTTAGTAAAAGAACTCATGCACTCAGAACTAACAATCCTCCCCCTATAGAATATATTAAAGCAACTCCCCCCATATCACCCCGGAAAACAGTGAATTCACTATACTCATCCGCAGACACTCAAGAACCCTCATACCATCCCCCTCAAAAACCCCCCGCTGTAACAGCAGCAACCCCCAGATACACAAGCATCACACCAAGAACTGGTCAACTCCCCCAAGTTTCTGGGTAAGGCTCGGCAGCTAATGCTGCCGAATACGCAAACACTACTAGTATACCTCCCAAATAAATAAGAAATAACACCAAAGATAAAAATGAGCCCCCATGCCCAACTAAAACACCACACCCCATCCCCGCAACCATTACTAAGCCTAAAGCCGCAAAATACGGAGAAGGATTAGAAGCAACTGCCGCTAACCCTAAAACTAAACCAAACAAAAACAAAAATATAATATAAACCATAATTCCTGCCAGGACTTTAACCAGGGCTAATGGTTTGAAAAACCACCGTTGTTATTCAACTACAAGAACTATTAATGGCCAATCTTCGGAAGACACACCCCCTCTTAAAAATTGCAAACGACTCCCTAGTCGATCTACCATCCCCTGTAAACATCTCAGTATGATGAAATTTTGGTTCCCTCTTAGGCCTATGTCTAGTTGCCCAAATCCTAACAGGCTTATTCCTCGCCATGCATTATACCTCTGATATTGCAACTGCCTTTTCTTCCGTAGCCCATATCTGCCGAGACGTAAATTACGGGTGACTGATTCGTAATATACACGCAAATGGTGCCTCATTCTTCTTTATTTGCATTTACATGCACATCGGACGCGGCTTATACTACGGCTCCTACCTTCAAAAAGAAACCTGGACTGTGGGCGTAGTTCTGTTACTTCTAGTAATAATGACCGCCTTCGTGGGTTACGTTCTCCCTTGAGGCCAAATATCCTTTTGAGGTGCCACCGTCATTACTAATCTCCTTTCCGCTGTTCCTTACGTCGGAAACGCCCTCGTCCAATGGATTTGAGGCGGATTCTCAGTAGACAATGCCACCTTGACACGATTCTTTGCGTTCCACTTTCTGTTCCCCTTTGTCATTGCGGCTGCTACCCTGGTTCACCTTATTTTCCTCCACGAAACAGGATCTAACAACCCCACTGGATTAAACTCCGATGCAGACAAAATCTCTTTTCACCCCTACTTTTCCTACAAAGACCTTCTTGGATTCGCAATTCTACTAATTTCCCTTATTGCCTTAGCATTATTTTCCCCGAACCTTCTTGGAGACCCTGACAATTTTACTCCTGCTAACCCCCTCGTCACCCCGGCACATATTAAACCTGAATGATATTTCCTATTCGCATATGCCATTCTACGATCAATTCCAAACAAGCTAGGAGGGGTCCTAGCCCTTCTCTTCTCTATTCTTATCCTAATCGTGGTCCCCATTCTCCACACGTCTAAACAACGAAGCCTTACATTCCGCCCCATAACACAATTCTTATTTTGACTACTAATTGCAGACGTTGCTATCCTAACTTGAATTGGAGGAATGCCTGTTGAACACCCTTTTGTTATTATTGGACAAATTGCATCCTTCCTTTATTTCTTCCTCTTCCTTATTCTAACCCCTGCATTAGGCTGAGTTGAGAATAAAATCCTTGAATGACAATGCATTAGTGGCTCAGTGTTTAAAGCGCCGGTCTTGTAAGCCGGATACCGAAGGTTAAAATCCTTCCTACTGCTTTCAAAAAAGGGGGATTTTAACCCCCACCCCTAACTCCCAAAGCTAGGATTCTAAACTAAACTATTCTTTGCCGGGCTCCGCCAATTATCAACTAACCACTCACAATAACATATATGCATATATGTATATATATGCATATATGTATAATCACCATGAAACGATATTAACCATTTTTGATTAGTGCATAAACTTAAAATATGACTAAAAACATAATAATTATTAATCTAACATTTAAAATTCACTCGAACTAGAAGAAATATTAAGATCGAACAATCAATTCATAAGTCAAGTTATACCAGGATTCAACTCTCTATTAAGAACCAAATCTTAATGTAGTAAGAGCCTACCATCAGTTGATTTCTTAAGACTAACGGTTATTGAAGGTGAGGGACAACTATTGTGGGGGTCACACTTAGTGAATTATTCCTGGCATTTGGTTCCTACTTCAGGGCCATTAATTGATATTATTCCTCACACTTTCATCGACGCTGACATAAGTTAATGGTGGAGTGCATACTCCGCGATTACCCACCATGCCGAGCGTTCTTTCCATAGGGCAGGGGGTTCCTTTTTTCTCTTTCCTTTCCTCTTGCATTTCACAGTGCAAGCTACAAAGAACAACAAGGCTGAGCATTTAATTTGAATATAAAATGAGATTGCAACTATATAAAGTCATTTACAGATGAATTGCATAACTGATTTCAAGAGCATAAATCATGATTTTAACTCCTAAGATATCCAAGATACCCCCTCTCGGCTTTTTCGCGTTAAAACCCCCCTACCCCCCTGAACTCCTGAGATCGCTATTATTCCTGAAAACCCCCCGGAAACAGGAAGACCTCGACTTGTTCATTGTTACCTAAAATATGTTTATTTACATTATTATAATATTATACATT